AAGAACTCAAGGTCCCCTGTCGCTCCTGTCTTTGTCTGATTCGAGGGGTAGGGCCCCTTGAGTTCTTAATAAGGATAATATTTTGTTTTGCTCGTAGAAATAGAAAAAAAGATCACTTCTTCCGATGCTTCAAAAAAATCCATTTCATTTTTTGCTGATTTCTGATGATTTTTTTTATTAACTTGCTTAATTGATTCAGAACATCTGTTCCCCAATATATCTATCGAAACTTTCAAAGTTACAAAAAAACAAGCAATCACTCAATTTCTTTTTCCTGGATCACAGAATCACAATCCATCTATATATAGATTTCGGTTGATCCGATATTATCCAAATCCTTTCTATACTAGTAGAACTTTATTCTATTGATTTTAGTGTCTATTCAATTCAAATAGTTTTCTAGGCTCATGGAAGAAGTTTCATTTGCTCAATGACTTCTCTTTCTTTTTTTTTTGTTTTCCCACTACTTAATAGAAATCCAAAAAGAGTTCTGATAAACCTGGAAAATTTATAAACTACGAATAGGAATGTTTGATGAATAGAATTACGAACCATTATTATTTCGACACCCGAAAAGGAATTTCCGACATCCCTTTCCGGTGCCGAAGACTAGTACGACGAATAATCCCCTTTAGAATCCCTTGTTTCCCTCATTTAGCCCGACTTTCTTTATATTCGATATTCCCCACTTCCTTATCTTATGTTTAGTATCTAGTTCTAGTCGACTTTGATTCTATTAGAATAGAATCAAAACTATTGACACATTCTATGATATTTAAATCTGATAATAGTGACATCCTCCAATTTGTATTGGAAAAACAAAGAAGGGTGAAAGTAAAATAGCCTTCTTCACAATATATATACTATGATTTAGGAGTGCAGTACAAGAACTTCCCGACATCCGGTAGAAAAAGAATATAAATAAGCAAAAAACTTACGAAAAGTCTTTTGCTTCTACATAACATAATTGCCAAGAGGAATTTGGTTCTTTTTACCAACTTAATGTTGATAAATGATAAATCCGCGGATCTAAAAATTCATTTCGGACAATTGGACCTTCTCAAACTGTTTCTTTTTAAGAACCAAAAAGATTTGTGCCAAAACAACAGATGCCAAAAAGAACAAAAGGCCTTGGACACGTAATGGATCCTGAAGTACTATTTCTGCATCGGCCTGACCAAACCCACCTACATTAGGATTACTTGTTAATGGTTGATCAAGTTTGATAGATTGGCCCTCTGAAACACGAAGTTCTGGTCCTGGAGGGATAATATCAAGCACTTCACGCCCATTCGCTGCATCCGTTATGGTTATTTCGTATCCCCCTTTTTCTTTTCGTATGATTTTGCTTACTATACCCGCAGCTGTAGCATTATAAACCGTATTGTTACTTTTGTTCCCGTCGGGATAAATCTGACCCCTCCCCCTGTTCCCACCTACGTATATTGGATATTTTAAGAAGTGAGCATCTTTATTAGTTGCGGGGTTCGGGGAAAGAATAGGAAAAGTTATTTCACTATATTTCGGACCAGGAACTGGCCCTATCACAAGAATATTTTTTTTAGTGGGTCGGTAGGTCTGAAAAGACAGCTTGCCTATCTTTTCTTTCATCTCGGGCGAAATACGGTCGGAGGGGGCTAATTCAAACCCCTCTGGTAAAATAAGAACGGCCCCCACATTCAAAGACCCCTTTTTACCATTAGCAAGAACTTGTTTCAGTTGCATATCATACGGAATTCTAACAACTGCTTCAAATACAGTATCAGGGAGTACCGCCTGCGGAACCTCAATATCCACGGGCTTATTAGCTAAATGACAATTGGCGCATACAATGCGACCAGTTGCCTCTCGTGGATTTTCAAAACCCTGCTGCGCAAAAACGGGATATGCATTTGAAATTGATGCCTGAGTTATTGTATATATCATGAGGGATACGGAAATGAATCGAGTAATCTCTCCCTTTAACGAAGAAAAGGTATTTCGAATTTGCATGGTCCAATCGTTGATCCCGAAAATTTCTACAATAAAATTAGGTAGGTCACTAATACAGTTCCCTATCCGCGATTCTGCTATTTACTGAAAAAATTCTACTGGGATATAGGATGCCCGGAATCTGGGAGGGATCGGATCCTCTGGATGGGTAGGAAAGTAAGGGAAGTACGGCTTGAATGCTTTGCTTATGTAAAAAATCCAAAATATTCTAATTGGATCATTGAATCGCCTTTCACTCAGTCATTGAATGATAAATCACTACAAGTGACGGAGATACACGATTTAAATAAGAAAAAAGCCAATATTTAAAAAACGTATCTAGAATGACTGGAAAAGTGGAAACAAGAACAGATAGAATAATATCATTATGAGCAAATCCAAAATCGTTGTAGGCATAGTCAATCAGTAGTTCCCAACCGCGGGGCGAATGGAATCCGATACATAAATCGGTTACGAAAAGAATCGAAAAGGCTTTTATTGTATCGCTTAAATTATATAGGAATTCTTGAAACCAAGAGTTAAGAATAAAAAGTTCTTCATTACACAGAATCGAATAACCGCTTAGAATAACGAAGCAAATTGTATTTGTCGAGAAGTGAAAAATCGTATGGATATGATCCTCATCGTGCATCTTGATTAATTGAATTGTTTCTTTCGGGAGCCCTATACGAAGCTTTTCTAGACGTCTTTCCGTAAATTCCTTTATCATTTCGTCCAAGAAGAATAATTCCTCTAATTCGATGAATTTTTCTAGAATAGCTTTTTCTTGAATATCATTCAAAAAGGTTTCGGGTTGACTAGTATTCCACCAATTAGTAACCCAGGATTCCAGATTTTTATTAAATGAGAGAGGGATCCACCAGGGCAAAAATACTACAAATACTATAGATGAAAGATATCTACGGGGAATGGATGCGTTCGTTTTTTTTTTTGTCATTTTTTCATCTGTGAATTGTTAATGAACACACCTCATTCGTTGATTCTATGCGATCGAATATTTCTATCAAGCATGAGTTCTATTACAAGGTATTGCACCTATAAATCGAGTCTCGTTTTTTTTTAGTTGTGGTTCGGCGGTTAGTTCTTGAACCTAGTGTAGAAAAACTACAGAAATCGAAGAAGAATCCACTTCGAATTCGTCATTCCAATTCGAATTAGAATCAAGAAATAATAAAAAACAAAACAATATAGTTTCCAGATATCCCAATTGATCAAATATTCGAAGCGATTACCCCTTTCGATGAATGCCCGAAAGATTCAAATTCAAATAATGAATATTAATATTATTCGCATTTCGAAATGAAAGAACTTTTTTCTATTAAAAATGTAAAAATGAAACTCTCGCATATTTCGAAAAAAAAAAAGTCTTGAGGGGTTCCTCCTGCCGAGAAAGTTTTTATTCTTATTCTTCAGTTAATTTTTCAAAAACCTTCAATTGGTACACGCAAGAAATAGGCCAATTCCGCAGCCTTTTGCTCAATTTCTCGTAGAGTCAAATTCTCATCAGTACGATTCAAGGGAATGGCCCCCAAGCCTCTGCTTTCTATATAGAGGACACGACGAGCGTAAATCCCCTCTTTAACTTCGATTCTGATGGACTGAATATCTTTCACAAGAAATCGTAGAAAGATGCGGCGATTTTTTCCAGGAAATCCCCAACGAAAAATACACACTATTCCCTCTTTTGTATCAAATCGATCATAACCGCTACCTACATTCCATGTAATTGTGCACCACAAATAGGAACTAATAAAGAGACCCGCGATCCCGTAGAAAGACATCACGATCCCTTGTGGAAAAAATTTTATTTGCTGAGACGGAAATAAAGATAGCAAATTCCTATCAAGATAACTCGAAATTCCAACCACTAAAAATCCCAATGAACCTAAAAAAAGGATAAGGGCCCAGCAGAAATTGCTTGTTTTGCGAGAGCCTGCTATAAATTCTATCCATATATATTCTGATCGCCAACTCATACATACTAGCTCCAGTTGAATTTTATTGGAATTGGGGAAATAACCAAAAGAAAATCAATTTGAGTTTACTTTTGTTGTTTCTGAAGTAACTCTCATCAACTAGTACTATTTTGATGTGAACTCTTAGCAGTAAGTCATCGAATTGGTTCGATCTAATAAAATCAGAACATCCCCTTCATATGATTCCCTATAGATCGGTACATACATATGGATACATTGACTTTCATTGCAGACATGAGTTCAGATCACAACCTATTGTTGACAATAGATAGAATAAATTTACTTATATATCATGTTTACACATGCATAAGAGCTCTTCCGTTTATGCTCGGAGAAAGCCACTTCTTAGTCTTATACACTATTCTAATAAACGGATCTCGGGCATCGCTAAGTCTTGAAAAAAAAAAACTAGATGAGAGTTGACCTTGATCCGATCGGATTTAAAAAATCTTATTTTTTTCAAGATAAAGAAATAAAGAAGCCATTGTCATTGCCGGAAATACTAGGCCCACTAAAGGCACTAAAATGGAGGGAAAGCTGTTGAGAATTGTCATAGAAAGGGTACCTCGATTTAATATTTGTACCTGTTACTGGTATAAAGATATCCTATAATAATGAAAATTAATATTCTAATTATTATCAGATTCGAATTCGTATATAAATGTATATTAAGTATACTTATCTAGTTGTATATAAGTATACTAAATAAGTATATATACTAAGCGCAAGAAATGTAGGACGGACCTAGTCATTTTTCTACATGAAAATCAATGTATGAGAACCCATTTTCGTTATTATTATTACTTATTTTTCTTCTTCTGTTGTTCTTAGCTTCGGATTTTTTTTTTACTATCTAATTTCTTTTTGGATTCCAAAAAGAAATTAGATAGTAAAAAAAAAATTATTAAAATTCCCCAAGGATTCTAACGAATCCGATCCAACAGCAGGGATTCCTAGGAAAATAGTCCTTGTTAGTAGATATAGAAAGATGCAAGATTTTCGATTTTCTCTATTTGAATGATATATACATAC